CGACTTTATCGAGAAAGATTACTTTTTTTAGGACAAGAGGTTGATAGCGAGATCTCGAACCAACTTATTGGTCTTATGGTATATCTCAGTATCGAGAATGATACCAAAGATCTCTATTTGTTTATAAACTCTCCCGGCGGATGGGTTATCCCTGGAGTGGCTATTTATGATACAATGCAATTTGTGCGACCCGATGTACAGACAATATGCATGGGATTAGCCGCTTCAATGGGATCTTTTATCTTGGCCGGAGGAGAAATTACCAAACGTCTAGCATTCCCTCACGCTTGGCGCCAATGAAGTTTTTATTTGAGAGAAAAAAATAAGACTATGCCTTCGCCATATTAATATTAAGTAATAATAGCATGGCACTTTGAATTCGATATCAAAATAAAACAATTTTTATTGTTTTTTTCAAAACATTTGATTATATATCGAGAGAGTAGTATGAGATAAAAGGGATTTCCTATTTTTTTATATTGGAGATTCCAGTTCAGCGTCACAAACTTTTTTATTTTCACACCGGGGGGCTTAGTTGTGTTCTGAAAGAGTTCGAAAATAAAAAACAAGATTATTTTTTCCTTAATTTTACAAAAAGCAACTTTGGGATTGCTGAAACACAGACAAACCAAATAATATTTAAATATATATAAAGCAATGGAACCATCATAGTATTTTTGAACGCCTACGAAAGGAAGGGTGGTAATTTGATCATTTACCGATCTGGGTCTGATAGATCCTAGTTTTTGAAGGTAAAGGTCAATTTTATTATAGAGCCGTATGCAATGCATAAAAGATGCCCGTACGGTTGTGGTTGTTCAATTCTATCTTTTTTTTTCTTTTTATTCTTTATCTTTCTTTTCTATTCATCATGCAAAACAGAGGAACCCCTCTTTTGTTATACCATCAGGGTAATGATTCATCAACCTGCTAGTTCTTTTTATGAGGCACAAACGGGAGAATTTATCCTGGAAGCGGAAGAGCTCCTAAAACTGCGTGAAACCCTAACAAGGGTTTATGTACAAAGAACGGACAAACCCTTATGGGTTGTCTCGGAAGACATGGAAAGAGATGTTTTTATGTCAGCAACAGAAGCCCAAGCGTATGGAATTGTTGATCTTGTAGCGGTGGTTGAGTGAAAAAGCCCGGATTTTTTTTCGCGCAAATTCTCGATTTCCTATTTTAGATTTTTGCTGAATTTACTAGAAAATTAAATAGAAGTAATTCAAAATCATCAGGTTAGGATCGATCTAAACCAGCCCATTTTTTATATGATATGATTCAACATGCCAACTATTAAACAACTTATTAGAAATACAAGACAGCCAATCAGAAATGTCACAAAATCCCCCGCACTTCGGGGATGCCCTCAGCGTCGAGGAACATGTACTAGGGTGTATGTGCGACTCGTTCAGATCATGAGCTGGGATAAAGATAAAAAAAAAGAAAACCTTTTCTAGTATCAATGATCAGTACCGGGGAATAGGATAGAATAGAAAAAGAAGTCCGTTCAATTCAGTATAAAAAAAAATATATCCATTCTATTGTGTATGAAATTTATGGTTTTCATTGGTGCAAATCCAATCACCTCAATTTAAGATGAGAAGCAATTCTCCATTGGTAACAAATAGTTATCCATTAAGCGGAGAAAATCCTACTTAAAAATAAAAACAGAAAACTTAGGCCCCTCTTGCAAGAACGGACTAACAGGGTTAGCTACCCAGCCAACTTTCATAATTAAATACCGTTACTGTGTAAGTAGATCTAATCGTGAAAGACCTATTACTGGATAATTCATGGGTAGAGCCAAAGAATGTGAACTATACAAGTTACCAATATTAAATGAAGTAAAGGCTCCGGTGTATAGAGAAAACCTCACCGTTTAAGAAGTAACCATATAAACGAAGGAAGCCACTATTTCTTTATCCATTTATATTTTTTATTTATTCTATTTTGATACCTAGTAAAATAAAATTTCTTATTTCGAAGTGAAATGTCTAGAAAAAATAAAAATAGTGGTCGGGAAGGTTATAGTAGCCAAAGTCATTGGAATTTTTAGTTTATACATTGGAAAAAAGCTTTGTTATTAAGAGACTAGGAAAGGGAAAAAGAATAACTGAAAGAAAGGAAATCTATTAGTTATTCGTCAAAGTTTCATTTATTCAATGACCAGAATTAGACGGGGAAATATAGCTCGTAGACGTAGAACAAAAATTCGTTTATTTGCATCAAGCTTTCGAGGGGCTCATTCAAGACTTACTCGAACAATTACTCAACAGAAAATAAGAGCTTTGGTTTCGTCTCATCGGGATAGGGATAAGCAAAAGAGAAATTTTCGCCGTTTGTGGATCACTCGAATAAACGCAGTAATTCGTGAAATAGGGGTATCCTATAGTTATAGTAGATTAATACATGACCTATATAAGAAACAGGTGCTTCTTAATCGTAAAATACTTGCACAAATAGCTATATCAAATAAAAATTGTCTTTATATGATTTCCAATGAGATCATAAAAGAAGTAGATTGGAAAGAATCCACCAGAATAATTTAAACGGAGTTCCCCGGAGAATGAACTCCGGGAGGGTAAAGTCAAAATGAATGAACACACTCAAAAAAATCTTTATTCTTACCCGATTCTTTTTTTTCTTACAACACGATAATTAAATATGTATTTTTCATATTTTTCGAACAAAACATCAATCTGCGTTTTAGTTCGGATTTTACTTTTTATTCAAGTAACGAAAGAGTAAGCCTATTTATTTCTGGCTCGAAGACCCGCAGTTTTGGTGGTCGACTCGGTTCTTTCAAACTGTTTCTCATTATTAAGAAAAGGTAACAAAGATAAAATACGAGCTTGTTTTATAGCAATAGTAATTAATCGTTGTTGTTTCAAGGTCAATCTATTCACCCGTCTAGATAATATTTTTCCTTGTTCGCTAATAAATCGACTAATTAAACTCATGTTTCTATAATCAATTCGATCCCCCGATTGAATCGGGGGCAAACGCCTACGAAAAGATCGCTTGGATTTAAGAAAAGGTCGCTTGGATTTATCCATGGTTTGTTTAGTTTATTCCTTATCTCGAAAATCCTATTTCGGTCGGATCTAAAATGAATTAGAATAAATAGGATTTGGTTTGTTTATATTTAATTATGTTATGTTATATATAGAATATTTAACTATGTTCTATATAGAATGTCATTTTTACCCTTCCTTGGAAGGGTTACATACATGTGCTCGATTCGATCTATTTCTTTATCTCCCCATGAATCGTATGTTTGTAACAAAATGGACAGAATTTTCTCAATTCCAATCGATTAGGCGTGTTGTGACGATTCTTTTCAGTAATATATCTGGAAATACCCGTTGATACCTTATTAACACCGTTTCGAACACAACCGGTACATTCCAAAATAACCGTTATTCGGACATCTTTCCCCTTGGCCATGAACCCCCTTTGGATTTTTGATTTACTCAACTCTTCTATTTTCGATCCGAAACGAAGAAGAAGAAAGGAAGGAAAAATAGAAGTTATTAACTTGAAATCCAATTATGAAAAATTTCCCTGCAATCAATATACTAAAAAAATTTCTAAACTTTATTTCAACTCACAGTATTTCATTTACATTTAAGTACCCCTTGTATAAGAGTCTTGTCCTAGATCTAGGCCCCACCCTGTTTATTATACCTCCATCCCTAGTTAATCCCTAGTTTATTTTTGAATTTAATAATTTATGTAATTCAAACTTGAACCCAAGTCTCGAAGCTGTTGAATACACCTTTCTTTTTTCTCTTTCCTCCCTTTTATTCTAAAAGGAAAAAAGAGAAAAAGGGGGCAAAGGATTAGTCACAAATATTTAATTTTATCTCGAATCTTCGTTATTTGGTACCGTATCAATAACTAGAATCAAAAAAAGGGGAATGTCAACGCATCTGGGAAAAAACGATTAATCTCTATCAATAGACCTGCTAAAGACCCGAACCATAGAGTACTTAATACCGGTGCCACGGAAAGATATGTTTTTAGATCTCGCATTGAAAAATCTCCTTCCTTTTTTTATTGTAATCTAAAATGGTAATACATATATGATCAGATGCATATGCAGTTAAGAACCTTGTACACGGAATCCCTAATTCAAATTGAAATATACAACTATCCGGTAAATAAAATTTTTCGTAAAACATAAAAAAAACGTCCCTTTTGTCCCGAGCATTCCCGAAAACTACTCATTTATTTTTACGACAGGTTCCGTTCCGTATCTAATACGTATATAAGACTTTTCTTTTACTATTATTATATGTTAAATGGGACCAAAAAGACGAAATGCCCATATAAATTGTATATATCAATGGAGGAAATAACGATGTGGAAAACAAGATAGGAATTCTATACAATGACACTGTAGACCAATTGTAGGGATGTAGCGCAGCTTGGTAGCGCGTTTGTTTTGGGTACAAAATGTCACAGGTTCAAATCCTGTCATCCCTACCTATTACTTCTTCGTTGAGCAGTAACGAGGGATTAATTAAGATCGATTCCAATTATATTAATATATAATCGTTCATTAAATTGGGGTTAAAAAAAGGTGTCTTTACATTCTTGTCTTTTCTGATAAGAAAGCGCTCTTAGTTCAGTTCGGTAGAACGCGGGTCTCCAAAACCCGATGTCGTAGGTTCAAATCCTACAGAGCGTGATTTCGTCCTTATTTTTCTTAGATAAAATTAGACTGAAAGAGCTTCACTAACTTGAACCGCAATCTTAATTTGACCTCCTTTGTATTAAAGAAAGTAGGAGGTCAATCAAAAAAAGCGATAGTAATTAATCAAAGGTCCGACTGATCACCACGCCTATATTGTAAATATGCAGTTACGAATAATCCAGCCAAAGTAACAGGAATTAGACCTAACACGATTCCAAATAGAAAAACTTCAATCATTGCAATTTATTTGAAAGTAGAAAAGGGAGGTAATATCTATACCTAAATATTAATCTGAATT